AAAAATAGAAGAGAAAAGTCATCCAAAGTTATATACAAATCACTACCCCCTTTTTTGTATTTCCTTAATTTATTTCCTTAATTGAATTTCGTAGGACGAAGTTCCTTAAAAACCTCTGCCTTCTTTAAAATATCCTGAACAGTTTCTGTAGGTTGAGCCCCTTTTTTAAGGAAATATAAAATAGCAGGAACATTTAAATAAGTTTGATTCTTTATCGGATCATAAAAACCTACTTTCTGAAGATCTTTTCCTTCTCTTCGGGATCGAACATCAATTGCAACGATTCGATAGACGGCTCATTGGGATAGATATAGATGAACAACACCCCCCCTAGAAACGTATAGGAAGCTTTCTCCTCGTACGGCTCGAGAAAAATGATTGATTCGAAGTTTTGTCTCTCTATGGAATTCTATCTAAGAAATGGCAACTGGATCCATAAAATGATCAAAGTAATTAAAGATGTAAGTCGTTTTTTCTTCGTTCTTCCTTAAAATGAAAAAGAAATCATTCGTATTCTCATAACTCAAGTTGGATAACTTTCAAATAGTTCAAAGGAAAATCTTTCGACAATTTCATTTATTGAGCGGTCTTTCCTCCTTTTTTGTTTGTCTCGTTTAAAATTGGATTCTTCAGTCTGATCCAGTTATTAAGACAATTAAAAAGGTGTTTCCTTGTTCTGGGATCCTTTATCTTTGTTTTATTTTAAATCATTGGGTTTAAACATTACTTCGGTGCTTTTTAATCCTTTCAAAATGGCAGCAACATACCCTTTTTGCGATTTCTATGAAAAAATCCTACAAGATGATGGATTCCCTCGTGAAACACTTTGGATCGAAAAAGTTTGATCAATTCCAAAAAATTTTGTAATTTGAAACTTGCTCGAATTGGATTCTTTCGATTTCCATACCTAAGATATATTTACGAAGTTGTTTCAATTTTTTTTATTGATTGGCATTAACCCTAGACCCTTGCCCCGAGAAAGAAATTAATACTTTCGACTCGAGCTCCATCATGGACTATTTACATTATTCCAAGACAACAAAAAACGAGGGGTTCTAGTGAAACAGAACCAATGATGTCGAGCTAAGAGCACCTTCATTCCTACAAAAAATGGTGGATGTACAAATCCACAACGGATCGTGTCCTTCAAGTCGCACGTTGCTTTCTACCACATCGTTTCAAACGAAGTTTTACCATAACATTCCTCTAAGAACCGGTATGGAATTGATTCAATTATGGAATCATGAATAGTCATTGGTTGGGCTGATGTATAAACACCATAATCTATAGTATTTTCTCTATCTATAGTATAGTATTTTCTCTATCTATAGTATATAGATATAAATAATACTATAGATATAGGTGGATAAAGATTTTTCTGAAGAAGTCTTAGTAAGACCCCATCGCTAATATTAATTTGTCTAACATTATAATATTAATTAATAAATATATAGATTTATATTTATATAAATAAATAATAATCAATAAGACGAATAAACGAATTCTTTTTGATTCTGCATCTTCACGTGACTTAATAGGAGAGAAAGATTCAGCTTCTAAGGAATGATTAAAACTATTTATCTTTCTAAATTTATTCGAAATTTAGAAAGTTCCCCTTTCGACATGATTATTCCAAGAAAATTTGATAGTTAAAAATAACTTTTAATCAGCTTAGGAAAAAAGATAAGTCTTTTTTTTGAAAAAAAAAAAAAAAACGATTCATCGAAGAAAAAAATCAGAAACAACAATCACATTCCAGCTAACATTTCGATTTTAAACAGAACCAGAACATTGTTAAAAAAGCAATCTATATTGTCAGAGAATATATATGTTCTGGGACGGAAGGATTCGAACCTCCGAATAGCGGGACCAAAACCCGTTGCCTTACCACTTGGCCACGCCCCATTTAGATTTCTATGCGATACTAATAAAGTATATTGCTGGTTTTGTTTGTTTGTCAACTCTAGCCCAAATATCTATAGAATAGATTAGATTGGTATTCGGATTTTTCTATGTTTTTGGTATGTGTAGATATAGAATTCAACTTCATTTATTGATCATTACATATAATTCAATTAAGATATTGTATGAAAATATGATTTTTTCGATTCTCCTTTGAGAAAAGGAGGATTTTTGATTGGGTGGGTTCAAAGAAAAAGAAGGATTTTTTGTTTACCTTACTTACTTTCCTTTTCCTTATATAAATAACTCAATCAAAATGCAATTATCTCCAAGAACAAAAAGTCTGTTATGCTTAATACCTTTAGTTTGATCGGTATCTGTCTTAATTCGACCCTTTATTCGAGTAGTTTTTTCTTCGGCAAATTGCCCGAGGCCTATGCTTTTTTGAATCCAATTGTAGATATTATGCCAGTCATACCTCTGTTCTTTTTTCTCTTAGCCTTTGTTTGGCAAGCTGCTGTAAGTTTTCGATGAGATCCTTAATAATATCCTAGAAAATTCATGATTTATTCGAGAAAAAATTATAAAATAAATAAAA